GATGAATTGCCTGATTAAAGGGTTACCTTGATAGGGTAAATTATGTAAAAAAAATTACATTCATTTTATTAATTTTATTAGTAAATAATAATTACTTTTTCATTGTAAAATTACATTAATTTTTAATTATAATTAATAAAATAATAATAATTACTTTTTCATTGTAAAATTACATTAATTTTTAATTATAATTAATAAAATAATAATAATTACTTTTTCATTGTAAAATTACATTAATTTTAATTATATTTAATAGAATTAAACTATTTCTAAAAGTATCAAAAACTTTTGTGCATCATACACCAAAATATAAAAAGATAAGCTAATTAAAGCTACTGGGTTCATACCCCACTTATAAAGGTTATAATCCTTTTCTTTTTAATTTTTTTTTATAATTCGTCAAAAATTATATTTTTCATAATTTTAATTATAGGAACTTTAATTTCTATTTCAGCTAATTCTTGATTAGGAGCTTGAATAGGTTTAGAAATTAATTTATTATCTTTTATCCCCCTAATAAGAGATGATAAATTAATATCAACAGAAGCCTCATTAAAGTATTTTTTAACACAAGCATTAGCCTCTTCAGTATTTTTATTTGCAGTAATTCTATTTTTATTAAACTCAAGTAAGATATACTCAAATTATTTTATAGAAATATTAATTTTTTCTTCACTTTTATTAAAAAGAGGATCTGCTCCATTCCATTTTTGATTCCCTAATGTAATAGAAGGATTATCTTGATTAAATACATTAATTTTAATAACCTGACAAAAAATTGCTCCTTTAATATTAATTTCTTATATTATTTATAAACCATTAATTATAACAAGAATTATTCTTTCAAGATTAATTGGAGCATTAGGTGGATTAAACCAAACATCATTACGTAAATTAATAGCTTATTCATCCATTAATCATTTAGGTTGAATATTAGCCGCTATATATAATAGAAATTTATTATGAATAACCTATTTTATATTTTATTCATTTTTAACATTTATTATAATTTTCATATTTAATATATTAAAAACGTCACATATTAATCAATTATTTTCCTCATTTTTTCAATCAAAAATTATAAAATTTTTTTTATTTTTTAATTTATTATCTTTAGGAGGATTACCTCCATTTTTAGGATTTTTCCCAAAATGGATTGTTATTCAATCTTTAACTATTAATAACCAATTATTTTTATTAACTTTTATAGTATTAATAACTTTAATTACATTATATTTTTATATTCGATTATCATATAGAGCTTTTATATTAAATTATTACGAAAATAATTGATTAAATTCTTCTATACACAAATTTATTTATATGAAAATTTTTATAATTTTTTCATTTTTTTCAATTTTTGGATTATTCTTAACTTCTTCTTTATATTATTCATTTTAAGGTTTTAAGTTAAATAAACTAATAGCCTTCAAAGCTATAAATATAAGAATAATCTTTTAAGCCTTAGTAAATTATTACTCCTTTAGAATTGCAGTCTAATATCATTATTGACTATAAGGCTTAATTAATTGATTAAAGAGAATTTTCTCATAGATAGATTTACAGTCTATTGCCTAAACTTCAGCCATTTAATCGCAACAATGGCTATTTTCTACTAATCATAAAGATATTGGTACTTTATATTTTATTTTTGGAACTTGAGCAGGAATAGTTGGAACTTCATTAAGAATTCTAGTTCGAACTGAACTAGGGCATCCTGGAGCTTTAATTGGAGATGACCAAATCTATAATGTAATTGTTACAGCTCATGCTTTTATTATAATTTTCTTTATAGTAATACCAATTATAATTGGAGGATTCGGTAACTGATTAGTCCCTTTAATATTAGGAGCTCCAGATATAGCCTTCCCTCGAATAAATAATATAAGTTTTTGACTTTTACCTCCTGCATTAATACTATTGCTAGTAAGTAGCTTAGTAGAAAATGGAGCTGGAACAGGATGAACTGTCTACCCACCTTTATCATCTAATATTGCTCATGGAGGAGCTTCTGTTGATTTAGCTATTTTTTCTCTTCACTTAGCAGGAATCTCTTCAATTTTAGGAGCTGTAAATTTTATCACTACTGTAATTAATATACGATCAATAGGAATTACTTTTGATCGAATACCTTTATTTGTTTGATCTGTAGTAATTACAGCTTTATTACTTTTGCTATCTTTACCAGTATTAGCAGGAGCTATTACTATATTATTAACAGATCGAAATATTAATACATCATTTTTTGATCCAGCAGGAGGAGGGGATCCTATTTTATACCAACATTTATTTTGATTTTTTGGACATCCTGAAGTTTATATTCTAATTTTACCAGGATTTGGGATAATTTCTCATATTATTAGTCAAGAATCAGGAAAAAAAGAAACTTTTGGGGCATTAGGAATAATTTATGCCATACTAGCTATTGGATTATTAGGATTTATTGTATGAGCTCATCATATATTTACAGTAGGAATAGATGTAGATACTCGAGCTTATTTTACATCAGCCACTATAATTATTGCTGTACCAACAGGTATTAAAATTTTTAGTTGGTTAGCAACTCTTTATGGAACTCAATTAAATTATTCCCCAGCTATTTTATGATCTTTAGGATTCGTATTTTTATTCACTGTAGGAGGATTAACAGGAGTTATTTTAGCTAATTCTTCTATTGATATTATTCTTCATGACACATACTATGTTGTTGCTCATTTTCATTATGTCTTATCAATAGGAGCTGTATTTGCAATTATAGCAGGATTTGTTCATTGATACCCTTTATTTACAGGATTAATTATAAATGAAAAACTATTAAAAAGTCAATTTATTATTATATTTATTGGAGTAAATATTACTTTTTTTCCTCAACATTTTTTAGGATTGGCAGGTATACCACGACGATATTCAGATTATCCAGATGCTTACACAACTTGAAATGTAATTTCTACTATTGGTTCAACAATTTCATTCCTAGGAATTTTATTTTTCTTTTTCATTATTTGAGAAAGTTTAGTCTCAAAACGAAAAGTTTTATACCCAATTCAACTAAATTCATCAATTGAATGGTTACAAAATTCTCCACCAGCTGAACATAGCTATGATGAATTGCCTTTATTAATTAAATTCTAATATGGCAGATTAGTGCAATGGATTTAAGCTTCATACATAAAGTATTTCACTTTTATTAGAAAATAAATGTCAACATGATCAAATTTAAGTTTACAAGATAGTTCTTCTCCTTTAATAGAACAATTAATTTTTTTCCATGACCATGTACTTTTAATTTTATTAATAATTACCATTTTAGTAGGTTATTTAATATTTATATTATTATTTAATAAATATGTAAATCGATATTTACTTCATGGACAAACTATTGAAATTATTTGAACAATTTTACCTGCAATTATTTTATTATTTATTGCATTACCTTCTTTACGACTTTTATATTTATTAGATGAAATCAATGAACCTTCAATTACTTTAAAAGCAATTGGACATCAATGATATTGAAGTTATGAATATTCAGATTTTAAAAATATTGAATTTGATTCCTACATAATTCCTACTAATGAATTATCAATTGATATATTTCGACTATTAGATGTAGATAATCGAGTAATTTTACCAATAAATTCACAAATCCGAATCTTAATTTCTGCTGCAGATGTAATTCATTCTTGAACTATCCCAGCATTAGGTGTAAAAGTAGATGGTACACCTGGTCGATTAAATCAAACAAATTTTTTAATTAATCGACCAGGTTTATTTTATGGTCAATGTTCAGAAATTTGTGGAGCTAATCATAGTTTTATACCAATTGTAATTGAAAGAATTCCAGTAAATTTTTTTATTAAATGAATTTATAATAATAATAATATTAATTATTCATTAGATGACTGAAAGCAAGTACTGGTCTCTTAAACCATTTTATAGTAAATTAGCACTTACTTCTAATGAAAAAATTAGTTAAAGTATAACATTAGTTTGTCAAACTAAAATTATTATTTATTAATATTTTTTAATCCCTCAAATAGCCCCTATTAGTTGATTAAGTTTATTTATTATATTCTCTATTACATTTGTAATTTTTAATATAATAAATTATTACTCTTTTACTCCTTTTATACCTAAATCAGATTTAATTAATAAAAATCAATTCACAAATTCATTAAATTGAAAATGATAACAAATTTATTTTCAGTATTTGACCCTTCCTCAAGTATTTTTAATTTATCTCTAAATTGATTAAGAACATTATTAGGTATTTTAATAATTCCTTCTATATATTGATTAATACCTTCTCGATATCATATTTTTTGAAATAATATTTTAAAAATTCTTCATAAAGAATTTAAAACCTTACTAAGACCTACAGGAATAAATGGGTCTACTTTTATTTTTGTATCCTTATTTTCAATAATTTTATTTAATAATTTTATAGGGTTATTCCCTTATATTTTTACAAGAACAAGTCATTTAACTTTAACACTTACATTAGCTCTCCCATTATGATTATGTTTTATATTATTTGGATGAATTAATAATACTCAACATATATTTGCACACTTAGTACCTCAAGGTACACCAACAATTTTAATACCTTTTATAGTTTGTATTGAAACTATTAGTAATATTATTCGCCCTGGAACTTTAGCTGTACGATTAACAGCTAATATAATTGCTGGTCATTTATTATTAACCCTTTTAGGAAATACAGGACCTTCAATATCAACAATTTTATTAAGATTATTAATTATTACACAAATTGCTTTATTAGTACTTGAATCAGCTGTTGCTATAATTCAATCCTATGTATTTGCTGTTCTTAGAACTTTATATTCTAGAGAAGTAAATTAATGTCAATTAAATCAAATCATCCTTTTCACTTAGTAGATTATAGTCCATGACCATTAACAGCTTCAATTGGGGCTATAACATCAGTTACTGGTTTAATTAAATGATTCCATCAATATGATTTTTCCTTATTTTTATTAGGAAATATTATTACTATTTTAACTGTTTATCAATGATGACGTGATGTTTCACGAGAAAGAACTTTTCAAGGTCTACATACTTATGTAGTAACTACAGGATTACGATGAGGAATAATTTTATTTATTCTATCAGAAGTATTATTCTTTGTATCTTTTTTTTGATCTTTCTTTCATAGTAGTTTATCTCCTTCAATTGAATTAGGAACAACTTGACCTCCTATAGGAATTATTCCTTTTAATCCTTTTCAAATCCCTCTATTAAATACAGTAATTTTATTAACATCAGGAATTACGGTTACTTGAGCTCACCATAGTTTAATAAAAAGAAATTATTCACAAACTACTCAAGGGTTATTTTTTACAGTAATTTTAGGAATTTATTTTACAATATTACAAGCTTATGAATATATTGAAGCTCCATTTACAATTGCAGATTCTGTTTATGGTTCAACATTTTTTATAGCAACAGGATTCCATGGAATTCATGTTTTAATTGGAACTACTTTCCTTTTAGTATGTTTAATTCGACATTTAAGAAATCATTTCTCAAAAACCCATCATTTTGGATTTGAGGCTGCTGCTTGATATTGACACTTTGTTGATATTGTATGATTATTCCTTTATGTTTCAATTTATTGATGAGGAGGATAACTTATTATCTATAAAGTATAAAAAGTATATTTGACTTCCAATCATAAGGTCTATTATTAATAGTATAGATAATTTTATCCATTTTAATAATCAGTTCAATTATTTTATTAATTTCAATTATAGTAATATTACTAGCTTCATTTATTTCTAAAAAAATATTAACAGATCGAGAAAAAACATCTCCATTTGAATGTGGATTTGACCCAAAATCATCTTCTCGACTTCCATTTTCTTTACGATTCTTTTTAATTACAATTATTTTCTTAATTTTTGATGTAGAAATTGCATTAATTCTCCCAATTATTTTAATTATTAAATTTTCTAATTTAATAATATGAACCATTACATCAGTTATTTTCATTATAATTTTATTATTAGGATTATACCATGAATGAAATCAAGGGATACTAAATTGATCCAATTAAATAGGGTTGTAGTTAATTATAACATTTGATTTGCATTCAAAAAGTATTGATCTTTCAATCTACCTTGAATATGAAGCGATATTTTGCAATTAGTTTCGACCTAATCTTAGGTAATTATATACCCTTATTCTTTAATTAAAGCCAAAAAGAGGCTTATCACTGTTAATGATAGAAATGAGATTATACTCTAATTAAAGAAGTATGATGTTCAAGTAAAAGCTGCTAACTTTTTTCTTTTAATGGTTAAATTCCATTTATACTTCTAATTTATATAGTTTAATAAAACATTACATTTTCATTGTAAAATTAAAATATTTTTTTTTATAAATTACTAAAAATAATTCAGTATATTCAAAGATTAAATTAATCTCCCTAACAACTTCAATGTTATACTCTAATTATAAGCTATTTGAATAGATACAAATTATATATAAATATAAAATTATAACTCAAAAAATAAAACTTAATAAATAAATTTTTAAATTATTATTCTGTAATATTTGATTTAATTTAGAATTTTTAACTAAATTTAAATAAAGTTGTTGCCCACCAAAATATTCTGATCAACCTTGATCAAAAGATTTAACCACCATTTTACCAACAACTAAAGAATAATTAATAATTCCATAAGTAGAAATATAAGGTATAAATCATATAGAGCCTAAAAAATAAGAAAAATTATAATTATTTAAAGATTTGTTAAAAAAAAATAAAGAAATATTGGAAATAAAATACCCTATAAAACCTCCTACTATACAAGTAAATAAAGTTAATAATTTTAAATAAAAAGGAAGAATTACTAATAGTGGGGTAGAAAAAATTAACCATCTTAGTATTCTCCCTCCAAAAATTCTCAAAATTAATAACCCAATTATACTATTTAATATAATTCAACCTTCATCATTTAATATATTTAAAGATGAAAAATTTGAATTACCAGTTATAGTATAATAAACTAACCGAAAAGAATAACATACTGTTAACCCAGTAGAAAAGAAAAAAAGACAAAATGAAAATATATTTAAAAAAGACAAAGAAACTATTTCTAAAATTAAATCCTTAGAATAAAACCCAGCTAAAAAAGGTATCCCACATAAAGCTAAATTAGCTACATTAAAACAAGAAGAAGTTAAAGGTATTATTAATCTTAATCTACCCATTAAACGAATATCTTGAGAGTTATTTATATTATGAATAATAGCACCAGCACATATAAACAATAATGCTTTAAATAAAGCATGAGTTAATAAATGAAAAAAAGCTAATTTATAATACCCTATAGATAAAATTCTTATTATTAAACCTAATTGACTTAAAGTAGAAAGAGCAATAATTTTTTTTAAATCAAATTCATAATTTGCCCCTAATCCAGCCATAAATATTGTTAATCCAGATAATAATAGTAAAGAATTACCTAATCAAGAAAAATTTAATAAAATATTAAAACGAATTAATAAATATACTCCTGCTGTAACCAAAGTCGAAGAATGGACTAAAGCTGAAACAGGAGTAGGAGCAGCTATAGCAGCAGGTAATCAAGAAGAAAATGGGATTTGAGCTCTTTTAGTTATAGAAGCTAATATTACTAATCCACCAATTATTTTTATTTCAAAATTATTTTGTATAACTTCTAAATAAAAAATATAATTTCAACTTCCATAATTTAATATTCAAGCAATAGCTAATAATAAAGCAACATCCCCAATTCGATTGGATAAAGCAGTTAATATACCAGCATTATAAGATTTTACATTCTGAAAATAAATTACTAAACAATAAGAAACTAATCCTAATCCATCTCACCCTAACAAAAGTCTAATTAAATTAGGACTAATGATCAAAAACATTATAGAAGTAACAAATATTAAAACTAACAAAATAAAACGATTAATTTTATAGTCACTTTCTATATATTCTTTTCTATAATAAATTACTAATGAAGAAATTATTAAAACAAAAGATAAAAAAATTAGGCTTATTCAATCTAATAATAAAGTTATAACAATATTTAATGAATTTATTGAAACAACTTCTCATTCAATAAAAATTCTGTAATCATTTATAATAAAAATTACACCTATAAAAAATGAAAATAAGCTAAATAAAAATAGACTTACAAAACTAATTTTACAAATTGATAAATATTTAATGATTTAAAAAGAATTATCTTATCACTGACACCACAAATCAATATTTTTATTAAACTATTTAAATATAATCATAATATACACACATCACTCTTGAAAATTAATAAATTTAAAGGAAATCAATGTAAAAATAAAAGCAAAAATTCTCGAACAGAACCTATTCTAAATGAATAAGTACCTGAAAAAATTTTTCCATGTTGACTATAAGCATATAAATATAAAGTATAAGCAACTCTAAAAAAAGATAACAAAGATAATATTAATATAGTAATTCAAGATCATCTAACAATTCTGTTAATTAAAGAAATTTCACCTAATAAATTTAAAGTAGGAGGAGCAGCTATATTAGCAGAACTTAATAAAAATCATCATAAAGATATTGAAGGTATAAAATTTAATATACCTTTATTAATTAATAATCTACGACTACTCATTCGTTCATAAGAAATATTAGCTAAACAAAATAAACCTGAAGAACATAATCCATGAGCAATTATTAATGTATAAGAACCACAAATCCCTATATAAGTTAAAGTTATTAACCCTGATAAAACAATTCCTATATGAGCTACTGAAGAATAAGCAATTAATGCTTTTAAATCAGTTTGACATAAACAAATTAGACTTACTAATACTCCTCCAACTAAACTAATTCTAATTCAAAAAAAATTAAATTTTAATCCTATAAATTGTAAAAAAGAAAAAATTCGTAATAATCCATATCCTCCTAACTTTAATATAATCCCAGCTAAAATTATAGAACCAGAAACTGGAGCTTCAACATGAGCTTTTGGTAATCATAAATGAAATAAAAATATTGGTATTTTAACTAAAAAAGTTATAATTAATGAAAGATAAAGAATTTCATAATTAAATATATAATTATTTAATAAATAAAAATTTAAAGTCCCTGTAGTATTATATATATAAAAAATACTAATTAATATTGGTAAAGAAACTAATAAAGTATAAAATAATAAATAAATACCTGCTTGTAAACGCTCAGGTTGATAACCTCATCCTAAAATCAAAAATAATGTAGGAATTAAACTACTTTCAAAAAATAAATAAAATATAAATAAATTTGTTCTCATAAAAGTAAGTATTAATATAATTAATAATATTATAATATTTAATAAAAATAAATTAGTATAATTATTATACTTATAAATAGATTCACTTGCTATTAATATTAAAGAAATAATTCATAATCTTAACAAAATTAATCCATAAGAAATCATATCACACCCAAATAAATAAGAAATTGATATAAAATAATTTCTATACATATTTATTAAAATGAAAATAAAACTTAATAAAAATAAAAAATTCTGTACCATTCAATAAGTATTATATATTAAACACAATGGAAATAAAAATAAAATTCTAATAATAATTTTTAACATTGTAAAATATTAAATCTTTGAAAATAATCATTTCCATGAGTACGAATTATTGATACTAAAATTGAAAGACCTAAAGCTCCTTCACAAACTCTAAAAGTTAAAAATATTATTCTAAAAAAATTTTCATAGTTTAATATATTTAAATAAATAAATAATAAAAGAAATAATCTTAATACAATATATTCTAATCTTAATAATATAGATAATAAATGCTTTCGATTAGAAACAAAAGTAAATACTCCTATAATAAATAAGATACTTGGCAAAATTCAATTTAAAATTGCTATCATTAGTTTTAATAGTTTAACAAAAACATTGGTCTTGTAAATCAAAAATAAGAAACCTCTTTTAAAACTTCAAGAGAAAAGTAAATTCTTTATCATTAATCCCCAAAATTAATATTTTAATTAAACTACCTCTTGATATCATTCAATGAATTTTATTATCCATTTTAATTATTTTAAACTTTATTTTTATAAATATAAAGCATCCTTTAGCAATAGGATTAATTTTATTAATTCAAACAATATTAGTAACTTTAATATCAGGTGTTATAATTAAAAGATTCTGATTTTCTTATATTTTATTTTTAGTATTTATAGGAGGAATATTAGTATTATTTATTTATGTCACTTCTTTAGCCTCAAATGAAATATTTTCATTTTCAATAAAATTATTATTCATTTCTTTATCAATTTTTATAACAATAATAATTTTATTATTTTTTATACATAATAATAATTTATCACAATATCTAAATTTAGAAACAAAATCAATTTATAATATAAATTCTTACTTAATAGAAAATTCATTATCTTTAAATAAATTATACAATTATCCTACCAATTTATTGACAATTATATTAATAAATTATTTATTAATTACATTAATTGCCGTAGTAAAAATTACTAAATTATTTAAGGGTCCTTTACGACCTATATTTAACTAATGAATAAACCCATACGAATTAAACACCCAATTTTTAAAATTACTAATAATGCTTTAATTGATTTACCAGCTCCTATTAATATCTCAACTTGATGAAATTTTGGATCCTTATTATTTCTATGTTTGATAATCCAAATTTTAACTGGATTATTTCTAGCTATACACTATACAGCTGATATTAGATTAGCTTTTGATAGAATTAATCATATTTGTCGAAATGTAAATTATGGTTGATTATTACGAACAATACATGCTAATGGAGCATCATTTTTCTTCATTTGTATTTATTTACATGTAGGACGAGGAATATATTATAGTTCATACCTATATACATCTACTTGATTAATAGGAGTAATTATTTTATTTTTAGTAATAGGAACAGCCTTTATAGGTTATGTACTTCCATGAGGACAAATATCCTTTTGAGGAGCTACAGTTATTACAAATTTATTATCAGCTATTCCTTATTTAGGAATTGACTTAGTACAATGATTATGAGGAGGATTTGCTGTTGATAATGCAACATTAACTCGATTCTTTACATTCCATTTTATTTTACCTTTTATTGTTTTAGCAACAACTTTAATTCATATTATATTTTTACATGAAACAGGATCAAATAACCCAATAGGATTAAATTCTAATGTAGATAAAATTCCATTTCATCCATATTTTACTTTCAAAGATATTGTAGGATTTATTATTATAACAATAATCTTAATTTTATTAGTTTTAATTAACCCCTACCTTTTAGGAGACCCAGATAATTTTATTCCTGCAAATCCTTTAGTGACACCAATTCATATCCAACCAGAATGATATTTTTTATTTGTCTATGCTATTTTACGATCAATCCCTAATAAATTAGGAGGAGTAATTGCCTTAATTATTTCTATTGCAATTTTAGCCATTCTTCCTTTTTACCATTTAAGACAATTCCGAGGTATTCAATTTTATCCAATAAATCAAATTATATTTTGAATAATAGTAATTACAGTAATTTTGTTAACATGAATTGGAGCTCGACCAGTTGAAGAACCTTATGTTTTAGTAGGACAAATTTTAACTGTAATTTATTTTTCTTATTTTATATTCAATCCTCTAATTATTAAATGATGAGATAATTTATTAAATTAGTTAATGAGCTTGATAAGCATATGTTTTGAAAACATAAGATAGAAATTTAATTTTCTATTAACTTTACTAAATTAAATTCATTAAATTAAATGACTAAAAAAATTTTAAACCCTAAAAAAAATAATAAAAAATTTAATGAAAAAGGTAAAAAACTCTTTCAAGCTAAATATATTAATTTATCATACCGAAAACGAGGTAAAGTACCTCGTACTCAAATAAATATAAATGAAACAAATGATAATTTAATATAAAAAATAAAAACAAATAAATCTCTACCTAAAAATATTAAACAAAATAGTATTCTTATAAACAAAATACTAGCATATTCAGCTAAAAAAATTAATGCAAATCCTCCTCTTCTATATTCTACATTAAATCCAGATACTAATTCAGATTCTCCTTCAGCAAAATCAAAAGGTGTACGATTAGTTTCTGCTAAAGAAATTCTAAATCAAACTAAAGCTAAAGGAAATATAATAAATAAGAATCAAATAAATGTTTGATATTTATAAAATATTAATATATTATAACCACCAATTAAAAAAATAAAACTTAATAAAATTAAAGATAATCTAACTTCATAAGAAATAGTCTGAGCAACAGCACGTAATCCTCCTAATAAAGCATAATTAGAATTAGAAGATCATCCAGCAATTATAACAGTATAAACTCCTAATCTAGTACAACATATAAAAAATAATAACCCTAAATTAAAAGAAAATAATTTAATAAATATAGGTATACATATTCAAACTAATAAAGATAAAAATAATGAAAAAATTGGAGAAAAATAATAACAAATATAATTAGATAATAAAGGATAAGTTTGTTCCCTAGTAAATAATTTAATTGCATCACAAAAAGGTTGAAGAATTCCTATAATTCCAACCTTATTAGGACCTTTACGAATTTGAATATATCCTAAAACCTTTCGTTCTAAAAGAGTTAAAAAAGCTACTCTTACTAGTACAAAAATAATTAATAATAATCTTCCTATAATTAATAATAAATTTTCTTTAAAAAACAAGTACTATTTGTAATAAAAATTACATAAATAAATTCTAAATTTATCACACTAATCTGCCAAAATAGTAATTTATTAATTATATTCAATATAAAAATAATAATTTATTAAATATTAGGTCCTTTCGTACTGAAATATTTTAATTTTTTAAAGATAGAAACCAACCTGGCTTACGCCGGTTTGAACTCAGATCATGTAAGAATTTAAAAGTCGAACAGACTTTAAGTCTAAGCTGCTACACCTAAAATTATATCTTAATCCAACATCGAGGTCGCAATCTTTTTTATTGATATGAACTCTCCAAAAAAATTACGCTGTTATCCCTAAAGTAACTTATTTTTTTAATCGTTAATAACGGATCAACTAATCATAAATTAATGATTTAAATTAATTAAAAGTTTATTAAATTTTAATATCACCCCAATAAAATATTATTAATTATTATAATAAAATTAATCTAAAAAATTATAAAAATTTAAATATAAAGATTTATAGGGTCTTCTCGTCTTTTAAATTTATTTTAGCTTTTTGACTAAATAATAAAATTTTATTATAAATTTATATGAAACAGTTAATATCTCGTCCAACCATTCATACCAGCCTTCAATTAAAAGACTAATGATTATGCTACCTTTGCACAGTTAATATACTGCGGCCATTTAAAAATTTCAGTGGGCAGGTTAGACTTTTTAAAAATTTCAAAAAGACATGTTTTTGTTAAACAGGCGAACATTATTTTTGCCGAATTCTTTATAAAAACTTTTCACTTATATTTATCTACACAATTAAATATACTAATTTTATCATTATTTATTCATTTATTATATTAAAATAAATACTTTAATAAAAATTTAAAATTTAATAAATAATAACTATTATAAAATAAATTATAACACTTTTATTAATAATAACTATTTCTAAGCTTATATTTATTAATTATTTCATTTATTTTTAAAATTTTATTTCATAGCTTATCCCATAAAATATTAAAATTAAATATTTATTTAATTAATCTATTTAATTAAATAATATAAAATTTCTAAATTAAATTTATTTCTTAAAGAACTAGATACCTTTAAAAACGAATAACATTTCATTTCTAATATATTATTTAAAATAATTTTATTACACTAACTTTAATAATATATTAACTCTTTTAAAATCGAGAAAATTATATAAATAATTTTTAATAAATAAACCCTGATACACAAGGTACAATTAATTAAATTTTCTTTTACAATAAAAATTTTTCAATTTATTTCAATTTTCTTTTACAATACTAATAAACTATTATTAAAATCATTTTTTCTTAATTAAATACTAAAACAATTAATTTTATAATTATTTTTAATAAATAAATTTTTAAATAAAAATAATTAATAAATAAAATCTAAATTAATCAATTTATATTGATTCGCACAAAAATCTTTTCAATGTAAATGAAATACTTTACTAGATAAGCTTTAAATTGCATTCTAGGTACACTTTCCAGTACATCTACTATGTTACGACTTATCTTACCTTAATAATAAGAGTGACGGGCGATGTGTACATATTTTAGAGCTAAAATCAAATTATTAATCTTTATAATTTTACTATCAAATCCACCTTCAATAAATATTTCAAATTTAAATTCGTTTAAATAATTTTATTGTAACTCATTTCTACTTAAATATAAGCTACACCTTGATCTGATATATTTTCTTTTAAAAAATTTTGAAAATTGACATTCTTATAAAATATTCTAATAACGACGGTATATAAACTGATAACAAATTTAAGTAAGGTCCATCGTGGATTATCGATTATAGAACAAGTTCCTCTGAATAGACTAAAATACCGCCAAATTTTTTAAGTTTAAAGAACATAACTAATACTACCTCAGTTTTTTAATTTACATTTTAAATAATAGGGTATCTAATCCTAGTTTAATATTAAAATTTTTAAGTTTCAATTATAAAAAAAATTAATAAATTATAAATTTAAAATTTCACCTAATAAATTTATTTCTATTTAATAAAATAATTAATTTAACTTCAACTAAAAAAAATTATTTGTATTATTCGTATAACCGCGACTGCTGGCACAAATTTAGTCAATACTCTTTAGTATTACTATTTCTAAGTTTCCTTAAATAATAATATTAATTACTGCGAATAAATAATTTAATTTATTATTTAAATAAAGATAAATTCCTATAAAAATTTACATATAAATTAAACTAATAATAAATTTATAAGACAAAATAAAACTTTATATTAAAAATTATTTATTTTTAAATTTTTAATATAATTAATTAAGTATTTTTAAATAAACAAAAATAGTAACACAAAGAAACTTATCTATGT